CAACTAGAAGGCCATTCAAGATTGGCGTTAAACCCATATATGCTGTCCATTAGATATGCTTTCTAAATATTGTTTTATTTACGTTGATGTTTATTTCTATAATAACATATAGAATAATAACATATAGAAACTTTTTATTTTGTTTTAAAGCATGATTTGAATTGTTTAATTAACACTTTGCGATGTCGGCTCTTCGCCACCTGGAGCGGTAGTACGTTCCAAGGGTTGGGCTGTTCGCCCATGAAAGCGGTACGTGAGCTGGGTTCAGAACGTCGTGAGACAGTTCGGTCCATATCCGGTGTGGGCGTGAGAGTATTGAGAGGACCCTTCCCTAGTACGAGAGGACCGGGAAGGACGCACCACTGATATACCAGTTATTGTGCCAACGGTAAACGCTGGGTAGTCAAGTGCGGAGCGGATAACTGCTGAAAGCATCTAAGTAGGAAGTCCACCTTAAGATGAGTGCTCTTGCTTAATCAAATATCTAAAGCTATTCCATAGGGAATAGAACATGAGTAAGGTCACGGCAAGACGAGCCGTTTATTTTTATATAATAGGTACTAGGTAGAAGTGCAGCAATGCATGTAGCTGAGGTATCCTAACAGACCGAGAGATTTGAACCTTCTCTTATTTAAGTAATTTAATTATTAAATTTTATTGTACTTTTCCTAATTTTATCTGACCTAGTTACCTTTTTGAAAACTAAGAACTAAACAGAAAAGTTTTCAAAAAGGTAACTAGGCCATCTGTTGATATCCTGGTGTCTTAGGCGTAGTGGAACCACACCAATCCATCCCGAACTTGGTGGTGAAACTCTACCGCGGTGATAATACTTTAGAGGAAGCTCTACGGAAAAGTAACTCGATGCCAGGATCACTAATTATAATTATTCTATTCTGAAAGAAAAAAAATCTGTATTTTTGACGATTCTCCATAGAGTCTAATATTATGGGGCCTGTAGCTCAGCGGATTAGAGCACGTGGCTACGAACCACGGTGTCGGGGGTTCGAGTCCCTCCTCGCCCAATTAAAAAAAAAGAAATCTAAAGATACTAGTTTGAAAACCAGTATGTTTAGATTTCTTTTTTTTCTTCTAGCAAAATTTCAATTAAAGATTTGAAAATGGTAGAGTAGAGTATATCGAAATTAGATATAATGAAATAGAGTATAAAAATACAAACAATTTAGAATACAAAATGGAAAATAAAGAGTTTTCAATTTTCTAATTTTCAATTTCAGTGAATTTTTGGATCAACTTAATATTTAACGACTACACTCCTCAGGTAGGATTTGAACCTACGACCAATCGGTTAACAGCCGACCGCTCTACCACTGAGCTACTAAGGAAGTTTTATTCAGCTAACTATAATTAGTTATTATGATATAATAATCAATTGTGAGGGTGAAGAAAAAGAACAATAAAATTAGATACTAATTGAAATAAGAAATAAAACCGTACGATGATTATTTTTTACCAATTATCCTCCTTATTCTTATACATGTATGCATAAAACCCGCTTAGAACGATTGCTCAAAATTAAAGCTAAATATTTACTTTATCATTTACAAAATAGTACCTCCTTTTTTAATCTCAAAATATTTGCTCTTTTACTAGGTTTTTTTACTGCTAATGTGCTCTCTACTTTTGTAGGACAAACAGGTGATTGGGATGTATTAATAGCAAGCACATTAGCAGTTGTCGTTGAATATATAGGTTTTGTGATTTATAAAAATCAAAAAACTAGTAAAAACATTGTGTTTACAATTTATAAACAAAACAAACTAACAAATCTCTTTCTTCTAAACATTTGGAAAATTGGATTTACTTATGGATTATTTGTAGATTGTTTTAAAGTAGGAAGTTAAAGCAAAAAAATACAATTATCATCAAGTAAACTCTATCTACATAATTCATTCTAAAAAAATCTATTATGTATAAGACGCTCAAACATTTGATATTCTATTGTATATATTTCTATTGTAATTCTATGTAATATATGATATCTATGTATACAATATAAAATATAACATACAATATACATTTTAACTAATAGGAATAATATCTAATACAAAATATTATTATATATAATAAAACATATTATTATTAATATAATATATAATCGAGTTTTTTCTTTAGAATAAGTTGAATAGATATTGAATATATTTCTTTCTTCTAGATATAAATATGCTTAGATATTTGTTAAATTTAATATTTATATTTTAAGATTACATTTATTATAAAACTATAATGAATAAATATTCTTTCTAATAAAATCATAATAGAATACATATCATATATGTATTAATAACATATATGATAACATATATAAATTAGATTTTATTATAGAGATAAATTATTATACAGAATATCAAATATGAAACAATTTAACACATATACAATATATAAGAATAATATAATTACATATAGATAGTATATATAACATAATTATATATAGATAGTATATGTTTACCTATATATTACACATACAGTCTAACTAATAATAAATTGATAAGAATATTTTTTCTTCTTATAAACATTCATTATTCTTCTAAAGATCAATATGATTAGAAGATAATATACTATTAATTCTCAAAGATAATAAAATATTATATTCTTTTATATTTTATTATTTATACATAGAATATACATAAAATATTATCTTATAATAAGATATTAAAATATTACTCTAATAATATGATAAATAATATGCAAAATAAATGAGAATCTAAAAATAGATTCTCATTTACAATAGAACATCTATTTTTTCTTTAATTACAAATATTGAAAATTTACCAGAGAATTTTTCAAAGGTAAAATAAAGAGTAAAAAAATAGTACCTATAAGAATTGCAAATAAATAAGATGAAATTCTGCCGCTTTCTTGATTTTTTAAACTCTGACTACTTAAAAGAGTTGAAATTCCGATGAAATTTACAATTCCATCAATAAACCATTGATCCAAACAAAATATAATTTGACTGAGATTACGAGTTCCTTCTATAAAGAAGAAAGTATATATACTTTCTATATGCCATTTTGAAAAAGATAATTTATAAAAATTGAAATATAACTCTTGAAAAAATCTTTTGTTTTTGTAACAAAATATATTATAAATTTTGTTTTTTTTCAGAATATTAAAATAACTCAAAAAAGCAATAAGAATACCAATTACTGCAATTCCTATCGAACTGAAACTTAGTATAAAAAAATGATAATATCCTGTATCCTTCTGATCAGTAATTGCACAGTTCAAATATTTATTTAAAAAATCACAAAAAGGAGTACTTATAAAACCAATTAAAATAGTTGCAAAAGCAAGTATTACTAAAGAGATTAGCATGGATAAGTCAGATTCTTTTGTTTTTATAGTGGTAAAAAGTTTTTCTTTAAAGAATATCGTACCACGAAAATCACCCTCAAATGTAAGTAAATAAATCCTGAACATGTAAAAACTAGTTAGCCCTGCTGTAATCCATGCAATCCAAGCCAATACAGGATCGTTATTCCAAGTATCAGCAAGAATCTCATCCTTTGACCAAAAACATGCAAAAGGCGGAATACCACTTAAAGAGAGGGTACCAATCAAAAAAGTCAATCTAGTAATTGGCATAGATTTACGAAGCCCTCCCATCAAAATAAGATTTTGAGTATTTTCAGGATTATAACCTAGAACATTTTCTAAACTATGTATAACTGAACCAGATCCTAAAAACAATAATGCTTTAGAATACGCATGAGTTACAAGATGAAATAAGCTTGCTTTATATGATCCTATACCCATAGCAAGCATCATATAACCAAGTTGAGAGATTGTAGAATAGGCTAAACTTTTCTTTAAGTCAATTTGAGATAGAGCTATACTAGCTCCTAAAAAAGCGGTGATTACACCAATCCATGCAATTAGTTTCATTACTATTGAAAAAATTTGAAATAGAGGAAATAAACGAGCTACAAGAAAAATACCTGCAGCAACCATAGTTGCTGCATGAATAAGAGCAGAAATCGGTGTAGGTCCTTCCATAGCATCTGGCAACCATATATGTAATGGAAATTGAGCTGATTTTGCTATAGGCCCACAAAAAATAAGAATTGAAGAACAAGTAAGAAAATAAAAAGAAAAGTTATCTTCATAAATTATATCTTTAGTTCGTGCAGTAATCAGACTAAAATCAAAGCTATTTGTTATCCAATAAAATCCTAAAATACCTAAAAGTAAGCAAAAATCTCCTATACGATTAGTTATAAAGGCTTTTTGACATGCATCAGCAGCACTAGGTCTCGTAAACCAGAAACCTATTAATAGATAAGAACATGTACCTACTAATTCCCAAAAAATATATATTTGAAATAAATTGGGACTTAAAATTAATCCTAACATTGAAGCTGTGAATAAGCTTAAGTAAGCAAAGAACCTAACATAGCTTTGATCATATAACATATAACCATGGCTATAACACATAACTAATATTGCTACACTTGTTACTAGAAATAACATAAGGGAAGACAGTGGATCAATAAAAAAACCTATTTTTAGAGATATATTTGTATTTATGATCCATGAAATCAAAAAACAATAATCAGTATTACCAGTTACGTATTTCCATAATAAACTTAAGGAAAGTAGCATAGAAAAAACAACCATTACTATACTAACCAAAGCATAATAGTATCTTAAACTTCGAGTAGAACGAGTAAAAGAAATCAATCCAATGCCCGCCAACAAAGCAGAAAGAAAAGGTAGTAGTGGAATTAACCAAGTATATTGATAATTAAATATAAAGTCCATAAATTTTAATTATATACTATATATCCTAATTAATTTTCTTATTCTCTTATAAAAAGATACTTCAAAAAATTGGAAATTAATTTGTTTTTTATTTTTATAGTTCACTTATTCTATTTTCACTATTTCAAAAAAATAAAATTTTAGAGAATAAAATGATTTAAAATTCTCAGTATATTTTTTTTGAAATTAAAAATTTATTTTAAAATACTTATTCTTTTTATTTGTTCTAATATAGATAGAATTAATATTATTTAATAAAATATTATATACCATAATAAAATATATCATAATAGAAGATATAGTCATAATAGAAGATATATTCAGTATTATAATAATAATAGTCAAGAATTTTTACAGTGAATTAAATCAATCTTCAATTTTTATTTTTGCTATGAAATTTTGTTCTAAGGTATTAAAAGAAAAATATCTTAATATTTTTGATTTGATAATTTCTTTTTTATAAAACATACTATCTATTTTTCATATTCTCTAAATAATAGTAGACTACCTATATAAGTAATATTATTTATTTTAATATAAACAATAAAATAGTGTATATATTATGTTACAATCTATATTAGAGTATTATATACTATATATTACAATCTGTATTAAAGTATAATATACTAATTCTATATCACTAATAATATAGATATAGAATGTTAACTATATAAATATGTTAAATATATAAATTAATTATTATATTTAATTAAATTATAACATACTATAATATTAATTTATAACATAATACAATATATAATATTGTATCTTTTTAAACAAACATTGTATTATATTCTAATCTGTTATATTATATAAATATAAATTATATTATAAATATAAATATAAAGATTTAACAAATATAGAATAGATTCTTAGAATATAACAAATAGATAAGAATTAGATTATAGTATAAAAGTAATATAAAGTAATCTGCAATCTAAAAGTTTTGTTATACATATCATCTATATAATTAAACATAATATTAGTATACATAATATTCATATACATACACTTGAATATTCAAGTATATTTACTATCTTATAAAATAGAACGATAGCAATTCATTTTATGAAATATTTGACAAGACTTACTTTATTATTGTATATTTATTATTTAGATATTCACTATTATATCGAATAATATAAATCATTCTTGTTATAATAGTTTTATTAAATTAATGTTTTTTATTATTTAACTTTTATTACTTATATCAATTATATCTTTAACTTATATGAATTATATATTTATATATATCTGTATATTATAATATTTATATAATATAGAGATATATTACATGTATTTTTTATATTTATAACTTATATTTAATAATTTATATTGAAAATATTTGTATTTACAATAAATTATATTATTATAAATTAATATAATTACATAACTATATATAACTATGTGTTTAATTATCTGTTTATTATAAATATGTTCATAATATATCTAATATTAAAAATTATTTTAATATTTAACTATTTATGATATTTATAATTTATTATCCAGTAATTTATAATAAGTTAGTAAATCATTTTTACTTTTTCTAATTAACATTCAAATAGTATATTAGTCAATTTCTATACAATAACTAAAACCAATAAATTCATTCACTGTTTAAAGCTATTCTGAAAGAAACTTTATCATTACTCTTTTAAAAAATAAGACTTTCAATATATAATTATTAATATATTGTTAATAATGTAAATAATCTAATGATTTTATATCTCTATATTGTATATATTGTATATGAATACATATTAATATATATGCTTTCATTTTTACAGTTAATATCTAAGAGTGAAATCTTCAAAAAAAAATAGTTTAAAAAACTCATTAAAAAAAATTAAATTAAAAATAAGGAAACACAAATAAGTAAAGTGATATATTTTTTACTTAACTAACAAATATATATGGAAGTATTTATTTGTATGAAACAAAAATATTATTTATATTCTTTTGAAACTATGATTATATAGAAATCTAAATTACACAACTTCAATTATATTAATTTATTATATTGTATAAATAATACTGCATAAGATAGACACTAATAGTATAAAATAGACACTAGACAAACATAGTCTATATGTAAAAATCATGTAAAATATATATACTGAAGAACAAAGTACCTATCATATGTTATATATTAATCTAATATATAACATATAATAGTTGATATATTAGATGATTGAAATCATTTAAATGATATTGAAATAAATTCTATTTATCAATATTCTATAACAGTAGAATTATATTATAATAAAATTTAATTATTCTAAATTAGAATAATTTATGATAAATAATTTTCATAAATAATTTTCATATAACTATTTATGGTAATAATATTAAGATATAAATTATTAATGTAATAATATAAAATCCTATTAATTATAGTATCAATCATAATAATATATATGTATCAATGTAATTTTTAATATATTCCAATTATTATATAATAATATATTTTATCATTTTATAACTGATTATATAATTACGAATATAATGTGTTAGTAATTAATAGTAGTTAATAATTATTTATTATGATTCTAATAAAAATAGATTCTAGTATATATTACATATTACTAGAGTTCTAAATTATTAGAACAAATAATAAATATACTATATTAATCATAGATTACTTAACAATACATAATTAAAATTTTTTTTCATATTTAATAATATTATTAATTAATTATTAAATATTTTATAATATTTTGTTAAAGGGATATGTTTTGTAAATATTTCTATATTCTAAATAATTTTATGTACTATAAAAAAAATAAATATATTAAAGAAATCAATCAAATAATGTTAATTGAGATATTCTAAAACATAAAAATATACAATAGAAAATAATTGATTAACTAACTCTATTAATTCGATAAATAGGAAAATAAGACATATACCATATACATTATACTAAATTATATTAAATATTAAATTATATATATTAAAATTATATAAGACGATTATATAAAATATAGAATCTAATAAAGGAGATTCTACAAGAATCTATTATTCTATCTAATTATAAATAATTGATTATAAAAATAATTCATTGACTATAACTATAATAAATATTTGACTATATATATACTTTAAATACATTTTAATAAATATATATTAATAGTATAGAAAACACAGACATTTACAATACAAAATACAGATATACATAACTTTTTTATGAATACAAATACTTATGCAATTATTGAGACAGGAGGTCATCAACTTCGAGTTGAAGCCGGTCGATTCTATGACACTCGTCATTTTTCTGTTTTGAAACCTGATACTAAAATTCTTATATATAGAGTTGCTATGATTCATTTTCAATCTCAATTGATCATTGGAAAACCCTGGTTAGCTAATGCAATTGTAAAAGCACGTATTATACATTCATATAATGAAAAAAAAATCAGAGTTTATAAAATGCACTCTAAAAAGAAAACGCGTAAAAAACAAGGACATAGACAAAAGATAACACGATTTATGGTAGATGCTATTTTTTTGAATGGTAGAAATTTATCATTATAATAGCTTATTTTTTTTTATTTATATTTATATTTTAATATTTATATGTTTTTAAGATTTTATATCTTTTTAATATTAAATTAATATGTTTTTGATATTAATGGTAATTTGTAAATCTTCAAAGTTAATATTATATTCACATGAAATAATATTTAAAGTTTATTATTCAAATAGAATAATAATATTAATTCTTGTTTCATTTATTTAAATTTTAGAATATTTGAAATATATTTTAATTTAAATATGTTTTAATATATGTTTGTTATAAAAAAAAATGTGTATATTATCATATATATATGTATATATATATGGATAATATATGATAACATATAGAAATATCATAAAAAATATGTTTTCAATATGTGTTTAGTTATGTATTTTTGATATTATTTTTTTTTATTAAAGAATTAATTATTCTAGAATAATATAAACCTATATTACAAAAATTATATAAATTTTGTATCTTTAATTTTCAGTATGTGTTATAAGTTTAACATACTATTTTGTTTAGAATGTTTTTTTTATTTTTTATAATATCCTAAATCAATCTTCAATATTTTTTAAATTTTCAAATATTCAAATAAATATGAATATTTATTATCATATTATCATTTATATATAACATATAGTAATAGTATAATAATTTAATATCAAACTTCATTATAAAAGTGAAATAATTTACTATTATATTTTCTTCTTATTTTATCATTGAAGACTATTTATTGTCTAATAATATTTCATATATTTTATTTCATTATTTAGTACTATATTGTTAAATGAAATTTTAAATGTATTAATCCTAATATTTTTTATACAATATATTATCAAATATTTACTAATTCTCAAATATTTACAAATACAATTACCAACAGTTATTTATTAGTAATTATTTATTGCTAACTATTTACAACATTCTAAAATATGATAATAAAGAATATTGTTTATTATAAAACATAATTTATTAGATTTATGATTTATTAAATATTTATTTAAAAATATTAGTAATAACATATATTAAAAACATTATTATTTGTATAGCATTATCATATTTATTTATATAGATATCTAGACATTTATTTACATATAGAATGTTATAATTTTACATATATCATATAATCAATAATTATATATCTAAATATACAATTATATGATATTAAAATTTAATATCCAAATATATAATATATATAATATATATACATATAACATATTAATAACATTATATACATATTATATAATGAATATTAATTACAATAATAGTATTAATAGTATTAATTACAATACATGTTAATTCATATGAATGCATATTAATTCATATCAATAATATTTGGAATATTACTAAATAATTATATGAAAATTTTCTAAACTAAATAATAAATTATATTCAAATTATCTTAAAATTTTTACTTAGAATTTGTCAATTATTATATATAACATATTTCTTTTTATGTAAAAAAAAGAAACAGACATGAAAAAATAGAATACTAAATATGTAGATAAACAAATTGAAGATATAATAATTAAAATTCTATTTTGAATTAAAGATAAATCTAATTAGATTTATCTTTAATTCAAAATAGAAAAACTCATTTTCTTATTTAAATTAAAATTAGAGTTCTTTATTAGACTCAGATTGTAAGAATGTGGATGACATTCCATTTTTTTGAGAATAACGAAAACTTTTTGAACGTCCACTTAATACAGATTTTGCAAGAGAAAATGCTTTAATTGCTACCTGATAAGCTTCTTTTTTCCAAGTAGTTTTACGAATTTTTTTTTTTGATTTAGAAGTACGCTTTTTAGGAACTGCCATAATAATGATAAGATATATATAATAATAGAATTGAATTGTTTTTGTTTAATAACTATTAAAAATAATTATTATTGATTTGGTAATATAAAAAATATTTGAATTAAGATCTCTTAAATAAAAAAATATAAATAAAACAATTTGAATTTATTTTATTGCAAACTTACTTTTATTTATAACTAAGTCATAATGTAATGTATTATACTTCTAATAGAATAAGAATATTCTAATAGAATATTCTTATTCTATAATATTATTATGTAATAATATTATTATGTAATAATATAAGTAAGCGAATATATATAACATAAGTGAGCGAATATATATAATTGAATATTTTACTTAATTAATCTAAATGTTTATGTTTAATATTATGTTATATTGATAATTGAAATTTAATTTTATTAAATAGAAAATTCTAATTATAATTAGAATTTCAAAAAAGTGTTAGATTATTTAATATTATTAAATAAAACATAGAAGATTGTATAAAATATGTAAATGCAATTATATAAGATCAATTATAGAAACAATATAGAACAGATTCAAATATATCTATGTAATAATCATTATTGATATGATCTTCATATATGATATTCATTATATCATATAAATTAGATATAATTATAGATGATATTACCATTATAGATGATGATATATTATATTGATTTATATATGATATTATATTAATTATAGAAAAATCTCTAATCTATTAAATATTTAATATTTGTTTAGTATACTATTATAGTATATTTTATTATAGTATATTTTTATATTATAGTGTAATTGTAGAATTAATTATATAATTAATTCTCTTATATATATAATATAATATGATATATTAATATAATTATTATATTATAATTAACATATATATAATATATTCAATACAAATACATTGAATATAGTATATAGTATAGTTATTTATAAAATAGAGTTATTAATAAAATGTAATGCATATCCATATTATATATATTTTTATTAATATATAAAAATTATATAGAAATAGTATTTATTTATAGTAAATAATTACTAATATTAAAAAACAGAAATTTAGTGATATTTCTTTAATTATATCACATTATGATATAATTAAAGAAATAGAACATATTTAGTTTAGTTATTTTCCGTATTTACTTAGTTTGTTTGAAATAAATATTATAATTAAATACATATTATAATTAAATACATATTCTCTATGTATATGGTAAAAATAAATTATTATATTAATCTATTTTATAGTTAATAATTTACATCTATTATATTATTAATAGTATATATATGTATATTGTTTCGATTGAAAATACATTTTTATTTAAAATCAAAATCAAAGTTTAAAAATTGATTTAAACTCGACTAACAGAGTAAATATCATTTAAACTTGACAAACAAAGTATATATAATGTATATATATTGATACATATATTAAATATTAAAATGTACTATTCTATTAATAATCAATATATAGAAGCCGCCATGGTGAAATTGGTATACACGTTGCTCTTAGGAAGCAGTGCATACGCATCTCGGTTCGAGTCCGAGTGGCGGCATTTTTTGACTGAAAGTTTTACTTATATTCTTAGTTATAGTATATATAATATTATAACATGACAATATTTCATCTAAAAAATATATATATTTTTGTAATATATATATTTTTTAGAACGATATAAATCTATTAAAATAATAGAAATTATGTATTAAAATAATAGAAATTTACTATTCAAATAATATTTTATTTAATTTCTGTTAATATTTATGGAAGAAATTTCCAGAATATTTACTTTGCAAATTGGACTTATATTTAAGTAGACATTTATCTTTAAATATACATATATGATATGATTATATGATATTTAAATATATAAAATATATCACATTTAATATATCTATTACTATTTTAGAGAATAATCTTAAAATAGAGTATAAAATGGAATAAAATAGTAAAATGTGATAAAAAAGTTCAATAAAATAAATATTTAATATCTTTCGATTTTCTCAATCAAGGTAATTTAGTTTTAATTAATTTTACTCTATTTTTTATTCTAGAATAATTCCATATTATTTTACTAATTAATTAAACATATATTAATTAAATAAAATATTAGAAAATGGATTTAATTATTCCACTATGAATATTATATATGAAAAAATGGAATATAAATGGAATATATGATATATCTCAATATGTTATGTTATATTTATAACATTCTTTATAACATTATATGTATATAATGTCTAATTATTACAATATCTAATATAGTACAATTTACAGAATTCATATAAATTGAGATAATGGTGTTATAATTATATTCTATAAATAATACAATACATTTTATAAATAATACAATAAAATTTATAGAATATAAAATAAAAATAATAGAAATTATATATACATTAAATATTATTTACATAAAAGATCATAAAGAATATTATTTTATCTAAATATAAATAATAATATAATAAATAATAATAATATAATAAATAATAAGATTTTGATGAGATAATTTTTAAGTAAAAAATAAAAAAATACTTAATCAATTACAAAAAAATATTCCATTTGTTATATTAATTTAATTAGAAAAATAAAAGAGTATTCTAAATAGTCAAAGACTATTTAGAATACTCTTTTATTTTTCTAATTAAATTAATATAACAACCATAAATTGAGAATAATTTTTCTGAAATTAATAAAAATTATATAAAATATTCAAGTTTTCCAACACAAATTTTTGAGATAGAGAAAAATTATTAATAACTAAGATAATAAATATTCTTTATTATAACATTTTTATTAGATTTTTTTTATTACATTCTCTAATACATTTACATAACATATTTACATATGTTATTCATATTACATTTGTTAATAAAGTAATGTTATATGAGAATATTAATATTATATAATATTAATATTCTCATATATTGATACTATTTATAATAGATACTATTTATAATAGATTGTGTCATAATATAGTAAAAGAATGTATTGTTGTATAAGAAAAAATTGTATAAGAGAAAAGGAATCTATTATATAACAATAATTATACTGACTATATTATATAATACAATATTCATGTTATATATAATATTATATAATAATATCATTTATTTTATTATTATATATTTTCATAGCGTAATAATTATATTACTGTATAGAATTATATTACTATGAAGAATATACCAATATTATTTAATTAATTTTAACATATTATATGTTCTTTATTTGAATGAAAAATATTATATTTATGATTTAATCAATATATACAAACAAAATATTTAATCAATATATACAAACAACATATAAATAATATATTTTATTAATATGTATAAACAATACATGTTATTCTTATATAAAATTAGAATAAATAATTATATAATATATATTCCAAATGAAAAATTTTTGTAAATTATTAATTACATATACTCTATTAGATACTATTAAATCATATGTTATATATTAGTATATTCTATTTATATAAAGAATACAACGTACATACTATATTATATAAATAAATCATATAAAAAAAAATGTTGTATTTGTTTCATAATAGAAATCTATATTATCTTGTTATAAGATATTCTATTCTAGAATAATTATAAAAATATTATATTATTAAAATTTATAACAATAAAAATATATACATATAAATAAATGTATAATAAAAAAGATTGTAATTTTATGACTACTATATCATAGTCTAGTAAATCTTGTTATCTTATACTATACTTATATATAAGTATTTAATATATCTTGAATATAAATTGAAAAATAGATATATATTCTATAGTTTACATTAAGTAGTCCCTTTTCTTACTATAAATATTTTTCTTCATTTTAATTTTTGAATACTTTATTTTTAATATTTTTTATTGAATTTATTCAAATAATTTGCAATTCAATAAAAAATATTAAAAGAACATATAAGAAAGCTAAATTTTATAATACTTTTCAAATAAAATCCCAAGAAATTTTATCAAATATTTCATTCTTTTTATTGCTCTTATCCACGTTATTTTATTGGAGTCGATTAACAACTTTTCAAAATACCTGGATTTATTTTTTCGGTAAGCTAACTGGCTTACTCAGTAATTGCTGTTTAACGGCTTTACTTTTGACAAGATGGTTTACAGCGGGTCATCTTCCTTTAAGTAATTTATATGAATCATCTATTTTTTTATCTTGGAGTTTAATTCTAACTCATATTCTTATTGATCTAAAAAGTGAAGGTGCTTGGATAGGAGCAACTACTGCACCAAGCGCAATGTTTATTAATGGATTTTGCATTTTGAGTTTACCCAAAGATATGCAAAGAGTTACTGCTTTAGTTCCAGCACTTCAGTCAAATTGGTTATTAATGCATGTAAGTATGATGATTTTTAGTTATGCTGCCTTATTATCAGGAACTTTATTATCAATTACATTATTAGTTTTAGATACGTTAAATATTAAAGAAACACAAATTAGTTTTTTTACTAATAAAAATTCAAATTCTAGTAAATATTTAGTACAACATAAAAATTCTTTTTTTGTAACCAAACCTATATCTCTAATTAAATTACTTAAAGAATTAGACTATTGGAGTTATCGTAGTATTAACATAGGTTTTCCCTTTTTAACATTAGGTATATTGTCAGGTGCAGTATGGGCAAATGAAACTTGGGGCTCTTATTGGAATTGGGATCCTAAAGAAACATGGGCATTAATTACATGGTTTATCTTTGCTATATATTTACATGTACGGATAAATAAAGGCTGGAAAGGACGCAAAGTTGCTTTAATAGGATTATTAGGATTTTTTGTAACTTGGTTTTGTTATCTTGGGGTAAATTTATTAGGAATAGGACTTCATAGCTATGGATGGTTGAACTAAAAAAATGAAGAAGATAAGGTTTGTTAATTATATTTCTATTTATTTTTCTTAAAAAGATAGAAGATGTTATTGTAAATAATAATGCCTTTGTAATCAATTATTAATAATAAATGATATGTTATTGTATAACATATCATTTATATATTAATAAATTACATTATTATATGTTAATACATTATATTAATTTTATATTTTTTATTATTTAGTAATAAAAATGTCAAGATTAAAAAATATTGAGGTTATATGTCTCGATTTGCAATATAATAACTTTATTCTTTGTTTTTCTATATGAAATATACATATATAAATATGTTAATTTAGTCTAATATATGACATTTTATTGATATATTAATAATTTTAAATTCATTGTATGTAAATATGTTATATAAATTAATATAAATAATTAGAGTATAAAAAACATATTTTTATAAATATTTAAATAATGAAAAATTTCAATAATGTATATTAAATATATATATTAAAGTAATTAAATGATATCTTAATAATTAAATATTTATATAAATTAAATATTTATATAATATATTTTTATTTTGCAATGTAATATTGTACAGTAATATTTTGTAACAATAGAATAATAAAATTATATTTAGTATTTAATTATTCTATTATTTCAATTTAATTATTGTATTATTTTACTAATACAAATAGTAAATAATATTTGCATATATTACATATAATTGATTACATATAATTGATTTGATTTATTAGATATGTTTAATAAAGATACAAAACAGATTAAATTAATACATATAATAGGATATATTTAATATAGTAATTAACACATTATTACAATAGAAGATATTAATTACAATAGAAGATATTAGTAAAAGATATTTATAGATTTATTATTCAAAAAAAACATATATAATTGTATCTTATATATGTTTTTTTTGAATAATAAATCTATACGTAAAAAGAAGAATGTGTCAAAATTAATCAAAAAATTATTAATTTTGACACATTCTTCTTTTTACGTAAACTGTGTCTATTATTTTGATTTTTTCTGTGAATTAATAAAAAGATTTTTAATAAGTTGAGATATTTGGAATACTATTAAGATATTTTGAATAGTAAAAAAACAATCTTAAATTTGAATGTATTTAAGATTGTTTTTTTACATATGGAATTTATACTTTTTCTCTTCCATTATTATATTTTCTCTTTAATATTGAAAAAAATTATTAATAAATTAATATTTTTTTTTATTATTAAAATATATTTTCTTAATAATAAGGAATTCTATAAATATCTTAAATCTTAAATATTTCAAATATTATTTAATATCAGATATTAGGAAAATCTGTAATTTTTTTTTGCATATCTTATTGATTTAATTTAAAGTGAAAAGTGAATTGTCCCATATTGAAAGAAGCAAATTGGGATAAAAACCTATTATTAATACAGGAATAAATAAAGAAATTGTTATAAAAATTTCGCGAGGTCCTGCGTCTCTTAGTGAATTTAATTCCATATGAAATTGATACGGTCCATAAAACATCTGACGTAGCATACTTAGAAGATATATAGGCGTTAATATAATACCTAAAGCTTGAATAAAAATAATAGATAATTTGAAAGATGGAGAATATAAAGTACTACTTATTATGCCTAAAAAAACCATAATTTCTGCAACAAAGCCACTCATAGTTGGAAGTGCTAAAGATGCTAATGAAAATCCTGTAAACATAGAAAATATTTTTGGCATTTTTACTGCGATACCACCCATTTCATTTAAACGAATTGTTCGAAGACGATCGTAAGTAGTGCCAGCTAAAAAAAACAAACTAGCACCAATTAAACCATGGGAAATCATTTGACAAATTGCGCCACTAAGTCCTATATTGGTAAATGAGCAGATTCCAATTAAGACAAATCCCATATGAGATATTGAAGAATATGCAATTCTACGTTTTAAATTTTCTTGAGATAAACAAACAGATGCTGCATACAATATTTGAATAGCACCTAATAAAACTAGCCAAGGTGCAAAATAAGTATGAGCGTTGGGAAACAAAGTCATATTAATACGTATCCATCCATATCCTCCCATTTTTAGTAAAATCCCTGCTAAAAGCATACATGTACTATAATGAGCTTCTCCATGTGTGTCTGGAAGCCAAGTGTGGAAAGGTATAATTGGTAATTTGACAGCATAAGCAAATCCAAAACCAACATAAAGAATTTTTTCTAAAATTAAAGGATATTCTTTATTAGCTAAATCTTGTAAAGACCATGTAGGTGTATTAGAACCATAAAAACCTACTGTAAAAGTAGCTATAAATAAAAAAAGAGAACCTATAGCAGTATAAAGAATAAATTTTGTGGCCGCATATAGCCTCCTTCGTCCTCCCCATAGAGAAATTAACAGATAAATCGGAATTAATTCTAGTTCCCACATGACAAAAAATAGGAAAATATCTTGAGATGCAAAAAGACCTATTTGACCACTATACATGACTAACATTAAAAAGTAAAAAAGTTTTGGATTACATGTTATAGGCCACGCTGCAAGAACAGCTAATGTAGTAACTAAACCTGTTAATAAAATAAGCGCCATAGAAAGTCCGTCAACTCCTAAAGCCCATTGGAAACCAAATGCAGAAATCCAGCATATATTTTCTTTAATTTGAAATGAAGAATTATGAAAATCATAGTAATATCCAAATACGTAACTCATAAAAAGGAAATCTAAAAGGCATACTCCTAAAGTATACCATCGTACAGTTTGATTTTCATGATTAGGAAGTAATGGAAGAAAAAAACCTGCAAATAAAGGAAAAAATATAATAGTACTTAACCAAGGAAATTGATTCATAATAAGATAGAAAAATGTTAAGTAAATATATGTACTCTACAAATACAAATAAATAAAAATAGAAAGAATGTCATTTATGAAATATTAAATTATTAGATAAAGTTATTAGACATGTATTTATTTCAACTATTTAATAGTTTTTATATAGTAAATTTTAATATTTTTAATAATATTTTTTATAAAAGTTAATTTTAATTAATTGTTTTATGTATTCTATATATTTATGTGTTGTATATACATTCTAATATATCCCATTGCAATATATACCCCATTGCAATTATTAGATATTATTAGTAATTAGAATGCAATATAGTTATCGTATTTTATTTAGCATATGTTATATTAAGATTATTAACTATAATATTTCAATTTTATTTATATTGATATAAATATTCAGATTCTAAATAAAATATTGGTGCATGTTAATTTATATAATATTAATATGCTATTAATAACTATTCTATTATTCTATTCTATTATTCATTATTCATAGAATGATTGTATTGTTTATAGAATAGAATAATAGATTTAATACCTAGTGTATATTTTAATTATAATTTATACTTTAATTATAATTTATACTCTAAGATTTATAGCTTATTTATGAATTAATATCTAATATTATCATTATGTATCATATTATTTTATCATATTATTAATAAAAAATAGATGAAATATTCGGACATATTTAAATAATATTCAATATTTTTAATAATCTTCAATATTCGAAAAAAAAATAAATAAAGAATATCTTAAAAGAATAGAATATCTTAAAAGAAGATACAATAAAATAGCTAACAATGTAGAATATATAGAACATATCCATAGAAAAAAACAGAGAAAAAATTTTATATTCTTTTATTTACATGAAAATCAATAACAATAAAAGAACTATAATAAATTACTATATTGTTTTTAAAATTTGAATTTTTTCTTATCCAAAAGATATAAGATATTTAATAAATAATACATATAATATGAATAATGTATTATATAATCGTATATGCATACAATATCATATAGTAAAACATATGATATATTAACATGTACAACATATTTATGTACAACATATTTATTATAATGTATTAAAAATAACTTTCTTATATATTTTTTCTTATATATTTTAATATATTAAACACTAATTAATAAATTATTAGATATTAAATGAGAATAAAAATATTAAATTAAAACAATCTTAAATTTCAATATATTTGTTATTAATTATTCTTGATTGATAATTCTTGATTGATTAATATATTATCAATTTATTTATACTTAACTCTATTTTTTGATAAATATTTGAAAGGAGAAAAATAAAGCATATCATATGAATAATAAAGCATACTATATCGTATTGTATAGATTAATTATGATTACATATAAAGAATATAATGTAAGAATAGAACTTATAATTGGGTAGATTTATGTTTTTATATTAATCTATGTAAAAATAGATAAATGCATATTAAAAGAACATATGGAGGTATATATAAATTTAATTATTGTATTAAATTTTAATTAATAATATTGTTATATATATAATATATTTCTATATATATTACATATATTATACAGTGAACTGTATTATCTAAAATTTATTACATAGGTATAAATATTGTAGATTACAGTTATAAATAACAAATTTATTTATTAAATGTAATATATTATAAGATCTTATATATCTTATCTAATAAGATCCAAATAATATTTAAAACCTTATACAATAATATTCAAATAATATTGAAAACTAAATAAGCTATTTCCATTATTGAAAGAAGAAAGTATTTTATTGTTTGTCTTATTAAATATAAATAATTACATAGAGAAAACTAATTTATTTTTATTTAAATAAGAAATTAGTTGAATGTAAATAAACTCTAAATTATTTTTTAAATTTATATTAAATGATTGATTATAATATAAAAATATATAAAGATATAGTAATACAAAAATATTATCTTATAGAATGATATGACATTAGAATTAGAATGATGAAATATGATTATATGATATTAATGTATAAAAAATAAAAAAGATATGTCTATTAATATAAGGTATAATTATATTATAGATATATTTAAGTATGACTCATTTATGTTTTATTATGATACATTATTTGAAAAATAGATAAAAATTTAATTTTATTATAAAAATTATAAAAAAAAAATTTTATCTATTTTTGGAAATATTAATCAAATCCCTAATTTTCTTTCTATGACTTATTTGAATAAAAAAAATTCTCAATTTATTTTTCTTATTTTAAATTATAATTTACCAGAATTTTTTTTATTAATGTGATTTAAGTCTTTTTAGTGTACTTATCAAAGGAATTTTCCTTTGATAAGTACACTAAAAAGACTTAAATCACATTAATAAGCTAATCCCATGCTACGAGTAGTTTCTGATCCAAGATAAACTCTAACGCTTAAAAAATCTGTTGGACACGCAGATTCACATCGTTTACAACCAACACAGTCTTCAGTTCTAGGAGCTGAAGCAATTTGCTTTGCTTTACACCCTTTCCAAGGAATCATTTCTAAAACATCTGTAGGACAAGCTCTAACACATTGGGTGCAGCCAATACAAGTATCATATATTTTTATTGCATGTGACATAAGAAACTCCCAGTTAATTTTGAAACACCTTAGTTCTATTTATTCTTAATTCATTCTAAGATAATAATTTTTTTCCTATCTATTATAGTTATATATTTTAATATTTTAATATATAATATAATATATTTATAAATATAATATAATATATTTATAAATATATATTAATATAACTCTATATTAATATAATATATAATAAATTTATCTATAATATATTTATATTATTATATATATCTATAATTAAATAATTGTAGAATAAAATATTATAAGAATATATTCTCTAATATATTATGCTATTATAAATTATTATTCTATCATAAAATACTATATGTACTCTATAATAAAATATTATTATTGTCTAATATAAAATTAAAATTATAATATTGGTATTATAATACAATATATATTATATATAGATATAGTATATATTGTATAAATTGTATAATTATACTATTATCATAGTATATAGTATACATATTATATCTATATATTATATTGCAATTCTATCATAGTAATTCTATATTGTACTATATTCTATATACTATATTCTATATAATGTTATGTATTACGTATTATGTTCAAAATATTTATATTAAAAATATTTTGATATTGTCAATTATATTATATCATCATTATCATTTTTTTATAATCATGTATATATAAATGTAAATGTATATGTAGATAATTATATATATAAATCATAAATTATATATATATAAATCATAAATAATTGACTAAATGAATATATTGAATAATTGAATTCAAATAACTAAATAAAAAATAAATAGAATAAATAATTAAGATATTATAAATCTATAATAATTAAAATATAAAATAATATTAACAATATAGGAAATTCATGTTAAAATCTCAAATATTTAAAACACATTTTTGTATCGTAAATCTTTTAAATTTTTAATAGTTCTTCATTTTATAATACAAGAAAATTAGTCAATTTAAAATAAAGTTAGCTAAAAAATTTAAAAGAAGATTTTTTATCTATTTGTAGTTAAATAATATAATATCTATTTTTTATTATATACTTTTGTATTCATACTTTTGTATTCTAACTGTTTATTTTCTAAAAAATATACTTTTTGTATTTAACTTCCAATTATTATTTTCACAATGTAATTTTTTATATATTTTATTTATTATAATATTCCTTATTATGTATTATATTTAACATATTTAAATTTAACATATTTAAACTAATTAATATTTAAATATTTAAACTAATTGCAACTAATACTAATAATTATTTATTATATAACTATTATTATATAACTATTAATATTCATTAAATTAAAATTAATCTAATGATTAATAATACTATTAATGATGAATAATCTTTAACACGTAACTATTATATATTAGTATTATTTATTAAGTATTATATAGTATATAATTTGATAATTTATTTAGTATTAATAAAATGAATATTCTAGATTATTAAATCTATTAAATCATGTTTTTTTTTCAGTATATTAGATATTCTAAAAATAACAATACAGTATATTACTAGGTTAATAATAACTTTAATTGTCTAATATTAATTTATATCATATAATTAAAGTACAGAAATAGATGATTATAATATTCTTATTTAATATTTTCTAAGAAATATCAGATAAAATAAGTAAGTTAAATATGTAATATATTACTAAATACATTAATTTAATTCTCAATAGTTAATTATTATTATATATATGTTAATTATTATATATGTAATAGGATACATCCTATTACATATATAATAATTAACATATATATAATAATAATTAACATATAATCAATGTATTAAAAATGTATATTAGAGATGCTATATTAATTAAAATTTATTGATATTTTTAAAATTATTGATATTGAAATATCATAAAATATAATAATATTAAATTTACACTGATTTTGAGCATTAAGAAAAAAGAAACATACTTTGAATATTCTTTTTTAGAAGAAACTTATTTGATAAATAAACTTCTTCTAAAAAAGAATATAGAAACAAACATTAATTTATAAAACTAAAATCAAAAATTGTAAAATAAACAATAAATAAAGAATAATTATTTATTACATAATTGAAATAATTTAAATTGTTCTAAAATATTATAAAAGATACGCATTATTATTGATTTTTTTATATATTAGTTCTTCTTATTTTTATTAATAGAATTAGAAATATTATAAAAGAAATATTATAAATAGGATTTTAGAATAATATGATTCTTCTAATTAGAATAAAATTATAATTATGATAAAAATTTAAATTTTTATAAGTTATTCTTTGAAAATCTATTTATATTATATAATATTAATCTATTGTACATATATAAATATATAATATTTATCAGTATATGTACTATTTATAAGCTTTTTATATTTCTTATAATATTAATTAATACAATTATATTAATCTAGGTAGAAAATTTATTCTCCATATATAGAACATATAATATGTAAGCTGTAAATATAGATATAAATAGAAATAAATAAGAAAGAATAAAGAGACATATCGTATACATGTCTTATAACTTTCTTTAAAAAATAAATACATATTACATATGTTATATTATATATTTATATGTATCATATTTTATATTATATGTATGATGTTTATATATAAAAAATATTAATAAATATTGTAATGATATATGTTATAAATAGTATGAAATTGAAATAATAATTAAATTATTATAAATTAGAGAATTTTTTTATTTATAATAATTTATTATTAGGAAATAACCTTCTTAACTAAAACTTTTTAATTTTAAATTCGAAAAAATTGATTCATTTAATAACTCTAAATAAGAGAAAATTTTAAAGTCAAATAAAATATCATTATATTATAATTCTATTATTATATTATAAATAAAAAAATAAATAAAAAATTATTATATTATTCATTCTAAATTATTCATTCTAAGACTATAATTAGTATATATAGTATATATTAATATATAACAAAATATAACACATTATGTATAACATATTATAATTGTACATATTTAACATTACAATTTATTATATATATAAATATTGATATAAATATTGTGATAATATAATATTTCATATTGTATTAAATACGTTAAATTATCTCCTCTATATATCTAATACATTTCAATTAATACATTTAATGAAATATATAGTTTTTGATATTTTTATTACAAGTTAAAATAAGAACAATTTAGATTAATTGAATAATAGAGTTATTTTAATAAATTAAATCGATCTATGCGTATTGATCTTCTATTTCGGTAAATACTTAGCAAGATAGCTAATGCAATGGCTGCTTCTGCTGCTGCAATAGCTATTATAAATATAGCAAATATATCACCTATAATTTGAGAAGAATCTAAATATCTACAAAAAATCATTAAATTTAAATTCACTGCATTAAAAATCAATTCCAAACACATGAGCAGTTTAACCATATTTTCACTGGTAATCAATCCATAAATACCTATACAAAATAACCATGAACCTAATATTAATATATGCTGTAACATCATAATAGTTTGATATTTTTAATAATAAATAAATTAACAAAAATTTAATTTGTATTTTTAGAAGAAATATAAATTATTAGAATATATTATTATAATCATAATAATTAATAATTATTATATTATAGCATTAATACATAGTATATTTTAATAATTTATGGTAATTATAAAATAATAATATAATGCATATTATATCAATTGATATACATATAATATATCTATTATTAGATATATATCTTACGTATGTTATAAAATAACATATTATGTATGCTAAATATAGAAAGAATAAATATATATATCTGAATAAATATATATTCTATTACGTTATGTTAATTGTCTATTATGTTATATGATCTTTATTATATATTAATCATTTATATTTTAATATTGAAAATATTATTTTCTATGATTTATGTTGAAAAGTATGTTATATGACATATTTTTATATAACATATATTCTTTATATTGTCTTGTTGCTTATATATTATTTTAATATCTGACAATATATAAAATATTCTAATAGAATCTTCTATGTAAATATTATATCTAATTATAAGATGTTATAAGAATATTAATCAACTATTATAACTATTATCTAATATTATGTATATAATGTTATGTATCTATATGTATATATATACTCTGATTAAATTCTGATCAATAAACATATAAATAATGAGAATAAATATTTAATAGATTAAATATAAGAATATAGTATAATATATAAGAATATAATATATTATATTCTTATATATTATACTATATTCTTAATATTATATTCTTATCATATAATGTAACATTTTATTCATAATATGTAAGATTCTATATTAAATAACACAATCATCAATTGTCAATAATGATAAAATATCAATTAAATTAGAATATAAGTAAAATTTAAACTAAATAGAATTCATAGAAACGTTTATTTCCCTAAAAAAATCAAAAATTTGAAGTAAAATGTTGCAATTTTTTATTTTGTTTTTTTATTTATAAGAAATTCTCTTTATTTCCATCTAATACGGAAAGTTTACGAGTATTTAGTTTTTCTTTATACTCTTGACGACGAGCAATGAGAACAGCTCCTATTAAAGCTATCAAAAGTAGCAAAGAAATTAACTCAAAAGGGAGAAGAAGCTTGTTAAATAAATACATACCAATTTGATCAAGTTTGTTGCTCTTATTACACATGTATAAGCTTTGAAATGATGACCATGGCGTTTTTAAAATGGTTACGACAAGTAAAATAAATAAACCAATACAATTAAAAGCAGAAATCTTACTTTGTAAGGTAAAATTAAAATTTAAAGTAAATAATTTAGGTGAACTAATTAACATAATTGCAAATAGAATTAAAACGTTAATAGCTCCTACATATATAAGAATTTGAGTAGCTGCTAAAAAATCTGCATCAAATAAAAAATATAATAAAGATATTAAAACCAAAACTAGAGCTAAAGATAGAGCAGCATATACCATGTTACAGAAAAAAATTACTCCTAAAGTTCCTATACAAATTCCTACTTCAAGTAAATAAAGGATTATTAGTTCATAAGATATACTAGGTAAATTCATAATAATCATTCAAATTATTGGTATTTATTCATTAAATAAGTTTTAAACAATATTTTCTTATTATTAAAATCAATAATTCTTATTATTGATTTTAATAATAAGAAACAAGAAATTCATAATAACATTGTTATTATGAATTTCTTGTTTCTTATTTCTTATTATTAAAACATTTCTTATATTAATACATAATATATTTATTAAAAATAGTAAGATAAGAACAAATAGTATTATTAATGTAGAGTTTTGATTATATAAAGAATATTTTTCATAATAATACTTTTAAAATACTGTAATATTTTTTATCAGAATAGTCTAATATTATTTGAATATTAACATATAATATATATTTTATATTATGCCTATATGATACATATATTACAGAAATAATTATCTGATGAAATAAACACAACATATTCAATTATTTTATATCTTTTATTATATTTGTTGTATTATATATATCATGATATTATTTAATTATTGAATTGTATAAAATTACAAAAATATTAAATATTAAAAAGGTTAAATAGACCTTTTTAATATTTAATTATACAATAATGATATCATTTAAATAATAAATTTAAATAATAATAAATAATATCATTTAAATAATATTACATTTCAATAATATAATTTATTAGTATAATATAATTTATTAACATGCTGATTAAAATAATATAATATCTAATATTAAAATAATGTAATATCTAATATAATATAGATATAATATAACATAATATAGAAATATAGAATCTAAAATTATATTATATTGTTTATAAATATATTTATAATATAAAACTTATAATATAACAAATCTAAAATAACTAATACAACAAATACAATAGAATAATAAATGGAATGTAATGTTTATAAATGAAAATTTATTATCTAAAAGTGTGTAATTAAAAATTGAGAGGTAAACGTCCTAAAGCTATCTGATCATAATTAAGCTCATGTCGGTCATATACAGATAATTCATATTCTTCCGTCATAGATAAGCAATTAGTAGGACAATATTCAACACAATTTCCACAAAAAATACATATTCCAAAATCAATACTATAGTTTTTTAATTGTTTTTTTCTAACATCTTTCTTAAAAGACCAATCAACTACAGGTAAATTGATAGGACATACTCGAACACATACTTCACAAACAATACATTTATCAAATTCAAAATGAATACGACCTCGAAAACGTTCAGATGTTATCAATTTTATATAAGGGTATTGAATGGTTATAGGTGATCGATTCATATGATCAAGAGTAACCATAAATCCTTGACCTATATATCGAGCTGCTCGAAAGGATTGTTGACTATAATCCTTTAAATTATTAATAAAAGTAAACATAATTTGAAATAAAATAAATTGAAAATAAAATATACAAAAAATTTAAATTAAAATAATGTAAGTTTAAAAGAGGCAGTAAGTAATAAATTACCCATAGCCATAGGAAGTAAAAATTTCCATCCAAGATTTAATAATTGATCAATACGAATTCGAGGTAAGGTCCATCGTGCAAGGATAGAAAAGAAAATAAGTAAATAAGTTTTAGCAAGTGTGATACTAATATTTATTATTGGAATCACAAGTTGTAAGATTAACCTATCTGAGGTTATAGTAAAACTATAAATTTTTTCTAGAGAGAAAAAATTTAAAAAAGAAATTGGTGAATGCCAGCCTCCTAAATATAAAACTACAGTAAATAAAGAGGAAACTAATAGATTTAAATATGAAGCAATATAAAACATACCGAATTTAATGCCTGAATATTCTGTTTGATACCCTGCTATTAGTTCCTCTTCAGCTTCAGGTAAATCAAATGGTAGCCTTTCGCACTCAGCTAAAGATGCTATAAAAAAAGTAATAAATCCTACTGGTTGACGCCATATATTCCAACTAAGTATTCCATATTTAGACTGTTGTTCAACAATTTCCAATGTATTTAAACTGTTGCTTAATTATAGTCGATTAAGAATTTATCATGTTCTTACCTCTACTACAAAACCGTACATGAAACTTTTACTTCATACGGCTCCTCAATAATTTCAAATATTAAGAATGTTGAATTAATTTTTAATAGGATGAAATGTTAATATAGGATGAAATGAGAATAAAAAGAACAATATATATATTATAATAATAAATTAATAATAAATAAATTTAAAACTACTAATTAACAATTAAATGAGTGAGATTGTAAAATTTCTCATTCTCTATTGTCTATGATAGTATACTTTGATAATTGAAATATTTTATTTTTATATTAATTACATATTTAATTATATATTTAAAGATAGTTGTTATTAACCTAATAATAACTATCTTTATTAGATTAATAATAGTTATTTAATATTTAATTTATTATATACATTAATTATTTTTATTTGATAATATCAAATAATCTATATTATATTCCATCAATGACATAAATACACATATAACATATATGATTGATAGATGATTTAATACATACATATAATTACATATTTGGAAAATATACAATCAATATAAGATATCACACTTATATAATAAGACTTATATAGTACACTTATATAACAATATTATATTAAGTATATATTAAAAACTGTATGTGTTATATATTATTACAATAAGAGTTTATTTATAAATAATAATATTAATAAGAGTACAATTATAATATGTTATTTATTTTTAAGATAACTATTTCTTTTAATAAGTAATATTATAAGTAACTAATTGTTATAAATAATTAGTAATAATATAACCAACAAGATATTATTTAAAAATGATACTATTTTAAAATTAAATTAAAATACTATTTTTTCAAATACATTTAATTTCTTCTAATAGTATTAGACTATTTATTAATAAATGGTTGTAATATTTGAAATAATTGGGATTCCGTCATATTTTTCTAATATTAGATTTAATGATATTTTTAATCTAGTACTTTTCAATTTAAAAAAAATCGAAATTGAAAATAGCAAATTAATAGAAATCTAATTACGTCTAATAGTTAAATTCTGAATCCATCTTTCTTTTTAAAGTTTTTTTTAGAATAGAATATATTATCTACATTTAATAATTAGAAATTTACTTTCAAAAAGTTCTCTCGTTTTCGATAACTAATAAAAAAGTCTTTAGAGGAATATTTTAAGCCAAATTTATGAAAATAGAATTCTATATTGAATTACTCTATAAAATCCAATTTATTTTATAAATAAATTCATGATTTAATAATTTAGAAATATTTTTTCATTCTTTTATTTGATCCATTAACGACTTTTTCACATATTCATTTTTCATCCTCATTTACTTCACCTTTATCAAGATACTTGAAATGAATTTTTCATTATATATTTTTTTCGTACTTGCTATTGATTTTTATAAAAAACTAGGAAATAGAGTTTAAATTCACTTATTTTGAATATAATTTTTCGAAAAATCTTAAAATAATAGAATTTAAACTATAATTGAAAATTTTAAAATTGAGAAATCGAATTTCATCTAGAAAGTTATCGAAGAATAGCCACAATCTTTTTAAATTAATTAAATTTAAATAAAAATTAGACCACGAGTCGCACATAGAGATATGGATAAAACGCAAAGTGCTAAGGGGATTTCATAGCTTATAGATTGTGCAGCAGCACGTAATCCACCTAGCAATGAATATTTATTATTAGAACCATATCCTGCTACTAGCAATCCCAAAGGAGTAATACTTGATATCACAAGCCAAAAGAAAATTCCTAAACGGATGTCTGATAAAATTATATTTTTTCCGAAAGGAATTATTAAATAACTCAATATTACTGGAATAACTACTATAATTGGAGCAAGAGAAAATAAAAAGATATCTCCTTGAGCAGGAATTATATCTTCTTTAAGAATAAGTTTCACTCCGTCTACGATAGCTTGCATAATTCCTAAAGATCCAGCATATTCAGGACCTATTCTTTGTTGTACTCCTGCAGAAATTTTTCTTTCTAACCATACTATTACTAACATACCTAAAGTAATTATTAATAATATTAAAAAGATAGGAATACACATTGACATTAAATAAGCTATAGTTTCCGATATACCTAAACTAAGAATAAATTCAATCAAATTTAATTGTAATCTAATGAGGGATGACATTTTATCGATCTACCTCTCCCATAATTATATCAATACTACCTAAAATTGTCATAATATCTGCTAATTTCATGCCAGTAACAAGGCCAGGAAGTACTTGTAAATTAATAAATCCTGGTGGACGTATTTTCCAACGCCACGGGAAAAGACTATCATCTCCAATTAAGAATACACCTAATTCTCCTTTAGCTGCTTCTACTCTAACATAATGTTCTTGTTTAGGAATTTTAAATGTAGGTGATGATTTTTTACTAATAAATTGATAATCAAAAGAATTCCATTCTGAAGAATTTATGTTATTTAGTTTACGTGCTTCTAAATTTTCGTAAGGCCCTCCAGGAATGGCCTTTAAAGCTTGTTGAACTATTCTTATTGATTCTCTCATTTCTGCAATACGAACTATATATCGAGCTAAACAATCACCTTTTTTTTCCCATTGAACTGACCAATCTAATTCATCATAACATTCATAATGATCTACTTTACGCAAGTCCCATTGTACACCAGAAGCTCTTAACATAGGTCCAGAAAGCCCCCAATTGATAGCTTCTTCTTTACTAATGATTCCTATATTTTCTACTCTTTTCAAAAAAATAGGATTTTGAGTAATTAATTTTTCATATTCATTTATTTTAGGTAAAAAATAGTCACAAAAATCTAAACATTTATCTATCCATCCATAAGGAAGGTCTACAGCTACTCCTCCAATACGAAAATAGTTATGCATCATTCGCATACCTGTAGCTGCTTCAAATAAATCGTATATCATTTCTCTTTCTCTAAGTATATAAAAAAATGGTGTCTGTGCTCCAAGATCAGCCATAAAAGGACCTAACCATAATAAATGAGATGCTAATCGACTCAATTCTAACATAATAACTCTAATATAGCTTGCTCTTTTTGGAACTTGAATATTAGCAAGTTTTTCTGGTGCATTTACTGTAATAGCTTCTGTGAACATTGTAGCCAAATAATCCCAACGTGTTACATAAGGTAAATATTGTATAATAGTTCGATTTTCGGCAATCTTTTCCATTCCTCGGTGAAGATAACCTAGGACAGGTTCACAATCTATTACATTTTCACCATCTAAGGTTATTATTAATCTAAGTACTCCATGCATTGATGGATGATGAGGTCCCATACTTACGATCATTGGATCTTGTTTTGTAATAAGCATAGAAAAAAATTTCCTTTTCAAAACTAGTTCACATATTAATAAATTCGTTAAAATAATAAAAATTTACTTAGAATAAATTTCGTTAATAAAACATATTCTTAATAAAACATATTTTAGAGTGTTTTATTTATTATTTATAACTTTATATAATACAATATAAATTCATATAATGTTTATTTTCTTATATATTTCATATTCTCTAATAAATTCTCTGATAGTATATATAACTTATTTTATAAATAAAAAATTATTATTATAAATTCAATATTATTATTATAGATGAATTACTCATATATATGTGATAATGTTATGTTAATTATATATGATATGTTATATTGTTTTATAATTAAGTATATTACATATATAATAATAATATAAATATTATATGAATAGTTATATAGTGTATAAAATTATATAGTGTCTAATTATAATTATTATAATATTATCTTATTATAATATTATCTTATGTATTATCTTATGTAATTTATTAATATAATAAACATGTTATTATATTAATAAATTACATAAGACAATATTATAAATAATTTAAATTCATTGTCTATTTTAAAATGTCTATTTTAATATAAAAAGTGTTAATATAGATAAAATGAAAATTCATTATTGGATTGTATACAAATATTGAATCAATATAAAAATATAAAAATAATAGAAGAATATTCACTCAATAAAAATTCACTTAACATAGTTTAATATTAACTTATAATAAACAATCTAAGATATAAATAAAAAAATCAGTTCAAATACGTCTCATATTAGAATATAAAGTATATATAAGTCTATTAATACTTTAATAAATGACATATAAAGTTTTTAAATTACATGCCATATATATGATAATCACTAATTCAATAATAACTAATTAATAAATAGAAAGCTAATTAAAAATATTAATAATCTATATTAACGTTATATGTATATAATTAACTCTATATGTATGTAATTAATATCTCTATATTAAGAATGTCTAATTTTAACTAATTGTAAACTAAAGGTTAATAATATATTGAATATTGAATATTGAAAATGGAATATTCAATATTTGAAGAATATCAAATTCTTACTAATTTTAAATTGAATTCTACATTATTTCTTCTAAATTACTATAAAATAATTTCTATTATTAAATAATAAATAATTTCTATTATTAACTAATTTATATGTTATTAGATATTATCTAAATTACTATCTAAATTCCTATATCACTAGTTATTTGAATATATATTTGTTGAATATACACTTTAATTAAAAATATATTAAGAATAAGGACTTACAATAAAAAATATTGAAACAATTTCAAACTTTTAGAGTTCTTAATTTAATATTAATAGGAAAATAGTTAGAAAATTTATAAAACTGCAATTTTTCAAATAAAAAAACAAATATGAATTAAAATAAATTTTAATATTATGTTACTTTATAATATAAAATTAAAGTGTTTGTTTTACTTTTAAAATAGAACAGTTAGATTGTTAATAATTAGATTATTTTTTTCTTCCATCAACGAATATTACTTAAAAAAGTAAGTATTAATTAAGAAACAAATATAAAAATTCATAATAAGAATAGTAAATATTTACCAAATTTTTATTACACAATCAAAGGAATAATTAAAGTATATAATATAAAATATTAAAAATGACTCTCTATAATTTCATGATTTGTTAAACTAATAAAAAAATCTATTTTACTGAATACAATAGATGCTAAGTAAAATAGATTTTTTTTATTTCTTTTAAAAATATTCTTTAAGTTTGAAAATAAAAGTTTATGAATTAACTTTATGAATGAAAATTTTTTTATAAGAATTTGCATTAGAAGATAAATTCTCAATTTTAACATAATAATTACGAAATAATAATAATGATTTTTATTGAAGAAAATAAGAAAAATAATTAATGAATATATTCAATCTCCATAATCTAAATTATAAATAAGAGAATATTGAATTATTGAATATTTTAATACAATATGTTCATTTATTTTAAATATTCTCAATTTATTTTCTAATACAAATATCTTTTTATTAAATGTTTATTCTTTATTAATTAATGATACTCTAGTTTTATTATTTTAATTTACAATATATTTATTTACAATATATATATAATACTATATACATGTATTATATATATATGTATTATATATACCACATATATTATATGTCATATTATATTTACATATTATATAATTGAATAGTATTAAACTAAAGAGAAGATAAAAAATTTTTCTAAAATTTAATTAATTTGATCGTATATAAATAAAATAAATAAGAATTATTGATTTCTCAATAATTCTTATTTATTTTATTTGCTTTAATAGTTTAATATTTATATTTTATTATTTTATTGTGAATAGAATTAATTAGTTTTGAATAAAAAATTGTCAATCAAATGAAAAAGATGGAAATTAATTATTAAACCAAGTATTAACATTGACATATTATAAAGTAATCATTATTATATAAAAAAAATAATAACATTCACATATAATTATAATTATAATAGTATATTCCAATTATATGACGTATTTTATATCTATTATGATAGTTATAGATAATATATATTATTTCTATATACTACATGATATATTATTTATGTAATAATTATTTCTATTATATTTATATAAATTATAAAATATGCATTTATAAATTATATAAATTTATCAAATAATTTAATATATTATATAAAATAAATCAAATAGTTGATAACAATAGATATTATTTTATAAATTACTTTATAAGTAAATCTAGATATAAATAAACTAATAGGTATTATTAAATAAGTATACTCCATGAATATATGTAAAAATATATTGAATGTTTTAAATTTATATAAGTTGAAATAAAACAGAATATGTATATTCTAATATAATATTTTAATATTAAATATAATATTACATATATATATAACTTTACAATTTTATTATCTTTAATTTTTAGTTATATATTATTTAAGTTGTATGTCATTAATTATATATTAGTTATATATTTTTAATTTGTATTTATAATTTAATATTTCTAAATTAATAAATAAATAATGATTAAATAAATTATTAAAATTCTTAATAATTTTATATAAAACACTAATAATAAACAATATTAATAAACAAGAAAATATATATATTTTTATAAAGAATATATATATTTTCTTATGCTTATATATCAATATGATTAATTAATTGATAAATTATACTATTAATTCAATAATAAAAATAAATTACTATTTAATTTAATATTTAAATAATTAATGTACTTTATTATAGTATAATGTATTCTATATAATATATAAATTAATTATAAAAAGCCAAATAATCTTAATAATACGATTAATATAGAAAAAGAAAAAAATGAAATTCACATTTCAATAAAAAATACAAGAAACTGTTATCTTTGTTTTGTAGTATAATAAATATACAAGTATATATTCTAATAGAAGTATATATTATAATAGAGAATAGAAAAAATATTTTTTCTATTTTTAGTTAATTTATATTCTATCTTTTTCTTGTATTATTTATATTTTTTTTCTTAAATAGATTTCTTATTATATTTCTTAGTATATTATATTTGTTTATTGTATTTGTATTTGTATATAAAAAATAAAAATTATTTTATATATAATATTAACAATGTATATACTACATACAATAATAAGAATCATCATATCTTAATAAAGAATTATAATATATTAATATTTATATATAGTTTTTATAATATATGTTGTTATAAAATAGTTATATAGTTTTTATTTAGTCAAATATAAAAATTCTGATATAATATCTTAAATTCTGATATAATATCTTAAATTCTGATATAATATCTTATATAATATCTTATATAATGATATAATATTGATATAATATCTTATATAATATTAGAATTCTCATATATAATAATAACATAAGTAATATTACATCAAATTATTTAATATATTAAATAGTAAACTATTAATTAGATTCCTATATAATAATAAATTTATAATAATTTATTATTATATTATATTAATAAATTATTATTATAATAAATATGTATTATATATTAGTAATAGAAATATGTAAAATTTATTGAAATTAGTATAATAATTTAACATATATACTCGACAATTGACCATAACCATATTCTATTAATATGTAATATTTTATAATACATTAATAAATAATATATTATATGATATAGTTTCATTAAATATTATTTCTAACCTTTCTAAGAGAAATATTAAAAACAATAAATATTAATTGATATAAATTTTACTATTACGTATTTATTTTTAATATATCTTTTTATCTTTGGATTTTTATTTAGGATGAATTAATTTTTATATAGTACAATTATATCATACATATTTATGACATAAAATTATATAAAATTACAAAATGGTGACATACAGAAAAATATAATTTATCTGTTATTTATTGCATATATCATATCACTATAATATAGTTATTATCATACAATATACCAATTTAAATAGTTTAATGAATGCTTGAATACATATTCATTAAACTATTTAAATGTTATATTATGAATATTTATTTGTGAATTTTTTATATACTAGACTATTACTAGACCTAGACTATTACTAGACTATATATATCTAGACCATATATATTATATGCATAAATAATATATTAAATATAAAATGTATATTACATGTAAAAATTGTAGTATATGTTTTTTAGAGTACATCTTTTATATAGTTAAAAAATATTATGATCGATAAAACAATGATATATTATTTTCATACATTTTTTAATATATTGTAATATTAATTTGTAATAAGAAAACAAATTCCTAATTATAGAACTAATAATTAATATTACAATATATTACAATATGAACATTACAATATGATATATTATATACCACAATAAATACCATATAATAATGTGCCATATAATATGGTACATTATACACATACATATTTATATGTATATATGTATGTATATTTATTTATTCTTAGACTTTAGATTTATTATAATATGATTGTAATATATTTAATCTTATATATCTAGTTATATTGAAATATAATATATACATATATAATTGTAAAATCATAACTAATATTTTTAATTATATTTATAATAGAAATAATTATTTAAATAATACAAATAGAAAATAAAAGATCAAATAGATATAAAAATAGATATAATGTATAATAGAGATATATTATCTTGTATAATTATTTTATTATATAAAATCATTCTTATTATCTTATAGTTAAAATTTCTACTATTATAACAATATAATTTTTTATTATTGTAATATGGCCCTGTTCTTGTTTTTTTACTAGATAAGTTGCTTTTTGGATTGTTTAGTTTATTCAAATTTTTTAATTTTTATCTAATTTTTAATAATGATTCCGATGTATCCGGCCCAACCTATGATTTGCTTAGGAATTCTTTATGGATTTCTAACTGTCTTTTGCGTTACACCCTCCCAAATTATTTGTGCGAGGGCTTTTCTTATAAAAGGTGATTCCCTTGGCTTAATTGCATTAATAGGCTCTTTAGTTGGCCAATTATTTCTCTTTTTTCTTATACTTTCACCAATTGGAATAATTTGGAATCGCTGTTATTTTGGTTTTGTATTAACCAGCTTATGGTTTTTATTAAGAAGTAAAAAAGAATTTCAATTAAGAAGTTTTAACTATGAATCTGCTTCTAAACCTTTAATTAATTATAAATTAATCATATTTATAGACAGTTTTATATTTCAATTATTGAATCCTATTACACTTCCTAATTCCATTTGTTATAGAATTATAACTCCCATTTTATTTCGTTATAGTACTCATTTAAGTTTTGTCATTAGTTTGACTATTGGATGGATATTAAGTAATTGCATTTTTGTACAAATTACTAGGAATTTAAGAAATCGCATTGAATATGATTCTATTAAAACATATCAATATATTGTTCCCTCATTAAATAACATCTTTATAAATTTCTTATGGAGTATAATATTTTTGAGTCTTTTTAGATTTACTTGGGAAGTCTATCAAGATACATGGATTTATAAAGATGGATGGTTTCATCCATTAAGATTAAATAAATTACGAATTAAAACACGAACATCTCAATATTTTTTGAATAATATCTTTTTACCAGATCAAAACAATCGATTATTTATAAGGTATTTACCAAAGTGGTCTAATTTGATTGATCAAATAGATGATTATCTATCGATTAAAAAACCTATTTTATTAAATGGGAATAAGAATAATTTGGTAAAAAATGTTCAAAAAGACCAACTAGCTTCTGTTATGACCAAGTTGCCAATAATGAAGAATAATAATTCAAGTTTGTCTTGGCAAATTTCAAAACTTAACAAAGAGAAATCTCTCCGAAGAGATTTCTCTTTGTTAAGGGAAAAAAGATGTTTTAATTATGTCGGGTATATTCAAAAATGGCTTTCAAATAATTGGAATAAAAGGATAACAAAAAATTACTTTTTTCCTTTTCCTTGGGAACCTCTAAGTTCTAATGAATACAATGAAGCTTTGCTGCTATTAAATCGTTTTAATGATAAATCTTTACAAGGATTTATAAATCCAAAATTAAGAAGTCAATTGCTTAAATACAAAGATCATAGAACTCAAAATTTGCCAGGCACACCTTTGGTTTCACCAAAAGATAATGAAAAGTTTCAAAAATGGCAAGAACATTTAGAATCTCTTCCAATTAAAATGGGGATTAGAAAACTTCAATCATTAAGATTTTATATTCAAAGGAATCGTAACAAAGATTTTAAAAAGAATTTAAACTTTATACAATTACAATCTAATTTTAAACAAGAAACTACTTTAAATAGTTTATTAAAAAGAAAAATAAGTATTTCTAAAATAGAAGAACAATTTGAATCTCTTTTTATTCGGAAAGTACTTTCAAGATATAATAAAGAACCTATCAAATTAAAAAAACGAAATAAACGCCCTAAAGGCACTTTAAAAGCTCAGCTACGAAAAAAAAATGAGAATAAACGTTTTATACCTTTTAGATATTCTTATATGTTTCAAGTTACTAAATTTAGAGATAATCTAATAAAAAAACAATATAACCAAGCTTCTCAAGACATTTCTTCTGTTATTGTATTATCTGATCAAGAAAAAAGATGGTTAACTAGTGCAGAAAGGTCATTATATATTAGAGATTTACGAAAACAACAATTAAAAAAACAACGTGATATAGCATATAAAAAAAGCCCTTTCAGATGGCTTGCGAATTTTGTGTATACAAGTAATTTGCTCTTATTTTTAAAATTAAGAAAACCTTTAATACTTGTTAAAGTAGCTTTTAAAGGTATAATCTGTTTTTTTTTACAAAAAGATTTTTCTTTTAAGGAAGAGATAAAAAATTTAAATAACTACATTTATCTTATATATGATATAGAAGGAAATCTTATGCCTTCTGGCAAGCTTCCTGAATGGTGGTTTATTCATGGATTTACTATTAAACGTAAATCAAAAGAAGAACAAACTGCAAATTTTCAAAAAAAAATGCAAATTGAACAAAAAAAAGAAACAGAAAAGAATTTGGTAAATTCTATTTCAAATGGAAAATCTCGGATAGATAATAGGAATGATAGCATAATAAAGCAAAATTCTGAGATTAAATCTAATCATATTGGTTTGAAAAAAAAATTAAAAACTTTTTCTTTTCAACCTAAAAATGTGAACAATATTAATGATAATATCATTTCTCCAGATAATAAACAGTCAATTTGGATATACAAACTCAAGAATTTAGCGATTTGTTCTCTAGCACGAGTTATTCTATATTTAAAGCTTCAAAAAATCAAATTTCATCAAATCTTTTTTTCTTTTTTTATAAATTGGACGAAAAATTTTCATACTTTTATTATAGATTTCAGATTACCTTTTTTACAAAGAACAAAAAATCAAAACATTTATAGTAGAAAAAAGATTCTCTTTAGCAAATCTTTATTTTCTCCAGTTCAAAGAACAATAACTCTAAATTCATTTTTTCTCTTAAAAAGAGTTCAATTAAAAGAAAAAAAAATTTTCCTTTTTAATAAATTATCATGGATTTATAATTATATCTGGAATTCATTTTTGAATAGCATATTTTATTTGCCAGAAAATAGTATTAATGGAATTTTAATTCAATTCTACAATAAAATTTTTACTTCTAATGATTTTGCTCTTAAAAAAACTTTTCTTATTTCTTTTTCTTATATTGATTTATTGGAAAGAATGTCAAGATCTGGACTTATTTTTAAATTTAATGATTATCTTTCTGAACAAAGATTATTCAAAAAAGGAATTGTAAAAAAAAATTATGATAAAAACCAAAAAAATCATCCTTTATTCTTTCAAATAATTGAAAAGAATAAAACTAGCTCAAAAATTTTATTAAGAGACTTAGAAAAATGCAATAAATTAGTTAGTAACTTAAAAAAAGACTTTTCTTATCAAAAATATAATTTCGATTTTTTATTAAGAGATTATTTAGAAACTCTTTTATCTAAAAAATATCTGAAATTTTCTACAAATAAATATAATATTGGTTTAATTAACTTAATATCAAGAAAGAAAAAAGATAATTTCTTTTTACCAAAACAATCGCAATTAAAAAAATTTTTAAAAAAAGTTCAATTAAAAAATACAACTTACTATTTGAATCAATGGTTAACCCAATATAAGACAAATCAAATTACAATTGTTAATAAAAACACTCAAGAAAAAAGAGAGAGAATTCTTTTTAAAACATACAATATCAAACGAAAAAAAATAATAGAAGAATTCTTAAGTTATTTATATTGTTCTCTTTTTCACACAAAAGGAGATTTGAAAAAATTTTTTTCAAATTTAATAAATTTCGATTTAAATGAAAACATTCCTAATCTCATTAGAAAGAATGAAATAAAAAACAACCAATTATCTTTTTTCTTGTTTTGGAAGAAAAGATTAGAACCATTTGATTATAATATTTTAATTAAAAAGACTGTTAATTATGAAAAAATTCAAGATCCATTATTAATAAATACAAAAGAGAATAACGAATCTTTTACGACCACTCTTCAAAAATCTCCTGAAGTCTTGAATGATCTTCCAAACTATTTGAATTACATAAATGGATTTAGAAGTGATTCTTATCTTAATAGAAAAGATTCTTCTAATTTATCAAATTTTACTTTAAAAAAGAAAACAGAAAACTGGAAAGTTGTTAAAGGACTTGACAATGAATCACTACAATACATTCAAATATATAGAAAGTTGGCCTGCCAAGTTTTTTCTTTTTTAATTTTAGATGAAAATAGTAATTTCTATTATTATAATTCACCAAACCTTATGTTAAATTCAGTTTGTTCTAATAACCAATCTTATCATATTTGGAGAAGACATAAAAGTATAGTACGTAAAATAAAACAACTAAATAGAAATGATATATTTTCTTTATTTTATAATTTTAGAAATTATAATTTACTATATGATTATCAGATAGAAAATCTTGTTTGTATGGAAAGAATATGGTTTTCTAATGGTCAAAAGTATTCTCCTCGTCGAATTTTTATAGATCCCTGGATTCCAATTAAATATAAAACTATACAAAATTTTTTACCAATTGATCAAGAACCTTTCTTTTTACTCTAAATTATTTCAATTTTTTCTTGGTGAATTTCACCAAGAAAAAATTGAAATAATTTAGAGTATATAAAAGATGATATAATATCATATCTATATATATCATTTCTATATAAAGTATATAAAGAAGAAATAATATAACATAACTATGACTTATACAATTCTCTCATATTTAATAGTAATATTTAAAATTAATTTTCATTATGAATAATGAAAATTAATTTACTATTAAATTTAAATATCCTTATGAATAAACAATAATAGTATTAATCTCTTAATCATTAAATACAAATATCTAAATCTTTAATATTTGAATAGTTATTAAACTCTTTTCGTAGCAAATTTGCTACGAAAAGAGTTTAATAACTATTTAGGACAATATTTCCTATTTACTTATTATGAATTTGACATTTAATTCTATTATTTATTGTAATTGAGTTTTACTAAATTATCCCAACCTAGTTCATGAAGACTTTGATTTCTTCTTAATGGACGAGTAACTAATTCCAGTATATCTCTTGCGTTGCTAAATCCATGAATTTGAGCAAAAGTAAATTCTACTGACCATTTAGTACTTATTCCTCTTGCTTCAAGAGGATTGGCATGAGCCATACCTGTAATAGCTAAATCGGGTTTTAATTCACGGATGCGTTGGATTTGATTGTAATTGTCTGGTTTTTCAACTATTCTTGGTAAAGGTACATTCATTGCTTGACATGTCTTTTGAAGTAAATTTAATTCAGCTGCTTGATAACGTTTATCCATATATGGTATACCTATTTCATACACTATCATACCACATCGAATTAAAAAACGAGCTAAAGAAATTTCTAATAGATTATCTCCCATAAAAAAAACAGATTTTCCACGAACTAAATCTAAATATTCTTTTAAACCATTCCATACTTTATTTTCTCTTTCTTTCAAGCCTTCTGGTTTAATATTAAAAACATTGCATATTTTTTCAATCCATGCTCTAGTTCCATCTGGTCCAATTGGAAATGGAGCACTAATTAATTTACATTTTCTTCGACGCATTAAAGTAGTTGCAGTTCTACTTAAAAAAGGATTTACACCACATACATAAACATCTTCTCCTAAACAAGGTAAATCTGCATATCTTTGCGTTGGTAGCCACCCTGAAACTTCAATTTGCTGTTTTGTTAATTCCAAATTCAATTGAGAACTTACAGTACTAGGCAAAGAACCGAAAAGAACTAAAGGCGGGTGAGATTGAGTTTGAGAGTTTTGAATAGTATTTTTTGTTTTATTTATGTTTAATTGTAAAAAAGAAAAAAGAGATGTATCTTTTTTCTCTTTTTTGAAGGATTTTTTTTGAGAAACCTTATAATCAGGACAACGATGAACAATAGCAGCTAATACTGTATCCTCTCCTTGTGTAAAAGCATAATCTAGTCCATTAGCTCTTGCTACAACAATTGGTATGCCTATTTCTGTTTCTAATTTAGGTGCCATTCCCTCAAGGTCCATTTTTATAATTTCTGTTGTACAAGTGCCTATCCATACTATTACACTTGGATTTCGATCTTTTTTTATTTGAATACAAAGTCGTTTTAATTCTTGATAGTCATTTAATTGAGCTGAAATATCTCCTTCTTCTAATTCTGCCATCGCATATCTTGGTTCAGCAAAAATCATTACTCCAAGTGCGTTTTGCAAAAAATAACCGCATGTTTTGGTACCTACTACTAAAAAAAAACTGTCTTCAATTTTTTGATATAACCAAGCTACACAGCTAATAGGACAAAAAGTATGATAATTTCCAGTTTCACATTCAAAAGTTAGTGTGTCAGAAATTTTATCTAACATAAATACCTCTATTTTATTATTAAATAATTCTAATTTGTATTGTTAAATACATATATTCATTAGTATATTCGTATATTCATTACAATGTAAATAGTTGTTTATTACTATGTATTGTCTTTTATTATGTTTTTATTCTCATTATGGTTTTATTTTCATGTGTTAGTTCTATATTTTTCTATACATAATTCATAATTTATATATCTATATTGTATATTGTTATAGAAAGATATTCATATTAAATGTAGATTTAATATGAATATCTTATAGGTAATATTTGTAGTAACTATAACAATATTCTACTTTAATTAAATTAATGAAATTAATGAATATTTTATTGTAAATAAAAATAAGATAAAGAACATATTAATTAAATGATACATTGAATATCTAAATATCTATGTTCTTTATTTTATTCTCTAAATATGTACTTTGTTAAAAAACATTCTATTTCAAAGTATAAAGTTGTTATTTTACAATAAAAATTAGATTATGTATGGTAAAAGTGCAAATATAAATTAAAATATAGATTGAATACTAAAAATAACTATTGGATACAAATACTATTAGAAAAATTTTATTCTTACTTATTTTAATAACTTAGATAATTAAAAAATTTAATTTTGATTCGTTTTCTTCAGGATTGATTGGATTAAGGTTTATATTAAGATAAAAATCAGAAAGCAGAGTAAAAAGTTCTCTATCCGGTATCTCTTTAGGAACAATACCTTCTGGATGAGAAAGAATTTGATCTGCTATATTTAAATAATATTCACATACATATTCTAGTGATAAATCTGATTCTGCCATCTCAAATAAAGTTTTACCTTTTACTCGTGAAACTCGTATATCTTCTATTAATGGAAGTACTTCCAATACCGGCATAGGGCAAGCCTCGACATATTTGTCTATCAGATCTCTTTTAGAAGTTCTATTACCTACCAAACCAGCTAATCGTAAAGGATGTGTGCGAGCTTTTTCTCTAACAGAAGCAGCAATTCTGTTTGCCGCGAATAGTGCATCAAACCCGTTATCAGTAATAATTATACAATAGTCAGCATAATTCAGTGGTGCTGCAAATCCACCACATACTACATCACCCAATACATCAAATAAGATTACATCATATTCATAAAAAGCATTAAGTTCTTTAAGTAATTTTACTGTCTCACCTACTACATATCCACCACATCCAGCCCCAGCTGGAGGACCTCCAGCTTCAACGCAATTTACTGCTCCATAGCCTTTATAAATGACATCTTCTGGCCACACATCTTCGTAATGATAATCTTTAGATTGTAAAGTATCTATAATTGTTGGTATCAGAAATCCTGTTAAAGTGAAAGTACTATCATGTTTTGGATCACAGCCAATTTGTAATACTTTTTTCCCGCGTCTTGCTAAGGCGATGGAGATATTACAGCTCGTAGTAGATTTGCCAATTCCACCTTTACCATATACTGCTATCTTCATCTTGTTTTCCTCCTAGTTCAAAAAGTTGTCAAACACAAAAATCTATTTTTTCTTATGTATGATTATAAAAAAAAAATAAAAAACAAAATTTTATTTTTATTTCTTTTTTATTGTAATATTATTAAAACAAACATTAAAATAACTACTAGAGTTATATTAGCATAGTTATTTAATTTTTCAAAAACAAAATTTATAATATATTTTGTTACAAAAACAAAAGATTTTTTCAAGAGTTATATTTCAATTTTTATAAATTATCTTTTTCAAAATGGCATATAGAAAGTATATATACTTTCTTCTTTATAGAAGGAACTCGTAATCTCAGTCAAATTATATTTTGTTTGGATCAATGGTTTATTGATGGAATTGTAAATTTCATCGGAATTTCAACTCTTTTAAGTAGTCAGAGTTTAAAAAATCAAGAAAGCGGCAGAATTTCATCTTATTTATTTGCAATTCTTATAGGTACTATTTTTTTACTCTTTATTTTACCTTTGAAAAATTCTCTGGTAAATTTTCAATATTTGTAATTAAAGAAAAAATAGATGTTCTATTGTAAATGAGAATCTATTTTTAGATTCTCATTTATTTTGCATATTATTTATCATATTATTAGAGTAATATTTTAATATCTTATTATAAGATAATATTTTATGTATATTCTATGTATAAATAATAAAATATAAAAGAATATAATATTTTATTATCTTTGAGAATTAATAGTATATTATCTTCTAATCATATTGATCTTTAGAAGAATAATGAATGTTTATAAGAAGAAAAAATATTCTTATCAATTTATTATTAGTTAGACTGTATGTGTAATATATAGGTAAACATATACTATCTATATATAATTATGTTATATATACTATCTATATGTAATTATATTATTCTTATATATTGTATATGTGTTAAATTGTTTCATATTTGATATTCTGTATAATAATTTATCTCTATAATAAAATCTAATTTATATATGTTATCATATATGTTATTAATACATATATGATATGTATTCTATTATGATTTTATTAGAAAGAATATTTATTCATTATAGTTTTATAATAAATGTAATCTTAAAATATAAATATTAAATTTAACAAATATCTAAGCATATTTATATCTAGAAGAAAGAAATATATTCAATATCTATTCAACTTATTCTAAAGAAAAAACTCGATTATATATTATATTAATAATAATATGTTTTATTATATATAATAATATTTTGTATTAGATATTATTCCTATTAGTTA